GCGGGAACTACTTCCCTTTAGGTTTTCAGTCCATAGCTCTTTCATTTAGAACATAGGCCCAGAGGCCTAGCAGAATGCGAGAAATACAATTAGAGGAAATAGCTAATAACATTCGTTCGCCGACCTCGGCTCCATTCAACAAAGAAGAGTAACAGAAGGCGCTCTTTGCTATACAAATAGGCCCAGCTGAACTGACTTAACTGAAGAAGACAGAGAAGCAGGAGTTGATCTTTACACATCGGTAGTGTCGCTACCACTGCAGGAAGAAAGAAAGCGGATATCTCGCGGGTAACATAGCGTTTCGCTTCCCTCTTAGCATCGGTCACTCCCTGAAGCAGTAACGGGTAACTAGCCCTCCGGTCAGTCCTTGGTTTCTTTCTTCCGGGTCACTGCCCATTCAACAAAATTGGCAACTTGCGTTTCTTCTTTCTTCTCGGTCCGCTTTGGCTCCTGATCTTGAGCTCGCTTTTCTTGGCCTCAGGCTTGGCTTCTTCTTGGGGTCCTTGCCCTTCCATCATGGTCAGCCCATCTTTCTCCAGAGAAGCAATCCGCTCGCTCGAAATCTGTCCCTTCAGTTGTGTAAGAAGGCGTCCACACGATTACGAGTCCGCTCCCGTCGAGCCTCTTCCGGATTCTATTCTATTAAAAAGGGGATTCCCAGGTTCTTTCACTCCAAGACTAGTTGCGGATTGGATTCTTTTATCCGGACTGACTCTAATCGTGATTTTGACTCTATTATGATATTACCTCCCTCTGTCACTGCATAGAGTTATCTTCTTCAATCACCTTTCAATCTCCGAGGGTAGAACAAGGGAAGGTCAAGGCAAGGCAGTCGTCGAAGCTATGGAATAGTTGGTCAAAAGCAGGGTACTTCTTTGTGTGTCAATTGAAGTCATTCTAAAAGTTCCTTCGTTTGTGTCCCAGTTGCCGATCAAGCTAATAAAGACTAAAAAAAGACCAATCACTTGCTTATTCGCCAGCTTGGGTTTCGGTTGCAGATGCGATTGATTATGCCATTCTTGCTTTCGGTGGAAGAGAATGACGAAGATCTAGGCATGCACATGAAGGGAGAGGCCAAGTGATGGGTTACGGTTCTGCGACAGGTGAAGTTTCGCCTTCTTGGGTGACTCTTTCTTTTGATAGCATGCTTTATCGGCGGAAGGTGTCGAATGATGGCTGACTTGTCTTGTCTTTTCGATTGATTGGCTTACGGATGGAAGGTTCGGACAAGAATTCCTAGGCCGAGTGTTGGGCTTTCGGGATCAAAGAATCTTAATAATAGCCTCTCTTACTTTCATCTTTGGTTGATGAATTAAGACTGCCCCTCCATCTGAAAGCCCGAGGGAATAGGAAAGCTATCCACCGGATCTTGGAAACAAGGCACACAGGCCCCTGAGCTCCTTACTTGAATAGTGAAAGACGTATAAGACAATGACTGACTACACAGACGTACGGAATGAACTAAGGGCTAGACAGGATAGATTACATCGAAAGCTTAACCGCTGGAAGGATAAGTTAGAGCTTGGACAACTAAACTGGAAAGCTTGTTAGGGTTAGGAGAGCCTAGAGAGCTAGAAGACTTGGAAGACTCGAAGACTAGGCTGAAAGGCTGATTCAATTACTCATTCGATTACTGATATGATTGATTTGAAGGCAAGGTAAGGCTAAAGCCCCTAGCTTCGACCGATGGGCTGCTTAGCGATTACGCAATGACTGCTAGAAAAAGGACTCGGTACCTTGGACTGGCATGCTTGACGGATTTTACTAACCTACATACTATAAGACGATCTTTCCTACGAGACGGAAAAGTCAACTCCAGCAAAAGGTCTTGCCGCTGCCTTCGAAGACTGACGGAATAGAGCGATCACTTCGACTGAGAAAAGGACTGGAAGAAAGCGAATCCAAAGCAGACGTCTAGGTGGGGCTCTTTCTTTCACCACCATTCCTCTACTCTTTTACTTCGTAACCTCTGTAATCGTAATATCCGCGACTCGGAGTAAGGGCATCAGCATCAGCTCTAGGTTATGAGGTTGCAGGCCTAGGCACCATACCCATTGCCCTATCCTTCTTGATATTCCATATCTCCTTGGAAGCTTTCCATGTATTGCTACGAGTCGTGTAAGGGGCATTTCCTTCAAATCTCCGTCTTGCTTGGTGATTTCCTTCTTACTGTAGTTCTTGGAATCTTTTCTTCCATTCTTCTAAGCATTCAGTCTTGGTAGTCTCTCCCATTGTTGTAAGTGAGTCTTATAGCGAGTGAATGTGTATGCGGGCTCATTGCCTAGTGTCTTAGTAAGCCGTACGCTTCTTTTCTTTATTGCTCCAGTGAGCGAGTACTTTTTCTCTTTCTAAGCCGTCGAAGTCTTCCAATCGGTGACTACGTTACTTATCTCTCTGGCTATTCCGTATTCAAAGTAGGAAAGATTCTATTTCCGTCCAGTACGGATCCTACCCAGCCTATCGTACGTCTTCCCGTAGCCCCTATGCCCATATCCCCTAGCCCTTAGTCCCTTGTTTCGGTGTAAGGTCTCTCTCTTTTTCTGTCTATCTTTCTGGATAGTTTGTCTTCCTATTCTTTCTATTCTAAGTGGGCCGAAGCCGTCCCAATGAAATCGGTGGACCAAGATGACATCATCGAGCAGAAGCCTTCCCAGTTGAGTTCTTAAGAGAAGAACCAAGCAACTGAAACAATTGTTTTTTAATCATTGACTGAACCATCGTCAAACCTCCACCAACATTGGATGATAGAGGGACGTTCTACCAGCTAAATAGATCCACTTGGCTTTCCAACCTGCAAGTCTTTGCTGCACTTTCTTCATTATGTAGTTAGTTTTCTTTCTTGACACTCTTTTGTGAATCAAAGGCACTCCTAAAGTACTTACCAATATCATTGGTATGACAAATATTGGTAATTGCTTTTATTGAACTAATAGTACGAATCCGAGTCTTAGGACTCAGAAAGAACTTGGACTTAGAAAGTTTTTAATGGTACTACTGGTCTGCTTTGCAGTAAAAGCCGGTATTTATGGCACTGCTGCCAACAAGAATGCGTCCTCTGGCCTTCCAATGATTGAATAAAAAGAGATAGAGTTTTGACCTCTAGGGAGGCAATGAAATTTGACAGTTTTTGTATACCTATGTCCGTCAAAGCGCTATTTGAAATATAAAATATCCGATACACCTTTTGTAGCTCTTTCTATCTAACATACTCCCTTTCTCACGAAGCAAAACAGATTCTTTGGTGGCAGTGGCACGTCCAGACACCGGATTCCCATCCAAAAGGGATAGGGATGGGCGGGCGTTTAAAGATAGGCATACGTCGCCGTAGAAAGAAGAGATCCATGTTCTACAGAGAAAGGCGGGTCTAGCTAATCCACTCACTCAGAAGAAGAAAGAGCACCCGAACCAAGATCTGTTGAAATAAATCGAGACTCTTATCGGTCTGCCAAAGGTGCTGAAAAGCGCAGCACTTCCCTGGTAAGAAAACGGGGCTTCTGTTTAATTAAGTTTTCCCCTTTTGTGGGCACACCCTGGGGGTTGGAACCTCTTGCTCTTATGCTAAGGCAGAGGCTTTCGCAATGGCTTGCGTGGATTCGCACGCTTCGGATGCTGGTCTAGCTTACACCAGACGAAGGAAAAGAAAGCGCCAGCGGCACGTGCTTCGAAAGCTGGGCTTGGAGCTATTCCCATCTAGTTACGCGTAGTGGGACTGCGACAAAGTCTTCAAGATCGCCTTGCCTTCAAACCCTGCAACTGATGAGAAGGCCCTATGGAGTAAAGGGAAGCGTGTACGTTGTCACACTCCCTGCCTTCCAAAGGTGCCTAAAGGACGGGCCAGACGCAGCAGAGCGACGACCCGGGAGCGGATTCCCCACCGGCGGGGGGACAGGAGACGGCCATCTCGAGGCACATCACGACCTACAGGCAACACCGGCGGGGCACAGGCTAATTGATGAAATGATAGAGAAGAGAACTACGCGCGACTTGATCCCTTAACATAAGAAAGGGTACGTAGGCAGCTTGGAAAAAGAGGCCAGGTTCAGTCCCATTTGTTCCTATTGTTTAGAAATGTGGAAAGGAAGGTCAGAGGGTGGAGAATAGCGAGGGAGAGGGCAGCGCCCCTTGCTGGATAGAATATCGAGAAGCACATGGGATTGGGGTGCTCTCTAAGTGAGGAGCCATGGAACTCTAGCTTAGATAGAAAGGGTTTTTAGGCCGGACAAAGGTCTAGGTTAAGTCCGGAGAGAGGGCTTGATGAACACCACCTCCTGGTTAGTGATTGGGCACACGCTTCCTTTACGGCGTAGAATCGGCTTCTTTTTTTGACGTATCAGAAAGGGCTTCTCTTCTACGCCCGAAGTTTATATTTATGCAAGTATCTTCACTTCAATACCCAAAGTGGCCCTATACATTTAATGATAACCGAACCCAAGCAAGGAGCTTCAATCTTGTCTATTTCCTTGAATGGTCGGGTTGGAAAGTCTTTATTTTATGTGCCAACGCAGGCCTATCACCAAATCTCCACGGCGAAATCCTTTGTTGGAAGGCTTGCTGATTCATGATTTACACCTCTCTCCGCCGCTTCTTAACAGTTGACTGCGAGATTAGCACTTTCTTCGTTACTAACAGATATATCTTTTCCGCGCGAGCTAGTTCAACAGTTCATTCTTGTAAGCCCCTTTGTCAGCCACACTAAGACTTCGGGTCATCATGCACTGACACAATCATTATCTGAGGGCCTATGATCATCCAAAAGCAGTACCTGGCATACTCCTAATAATCAAAAGAAAAAGCCGGATTCGACTTCTTGTGTACAAGCAGAGCATCAACAATCCTTTTCGTTACCAATTACAAATGGTATAAACTAATCGGGATGCTTCTACACGTCCATTCTTCTAGGAGAGTCATACCCGTCTTTTTGCCTGACCCGGCCTTCCAATCTTTTCAATCGGTCTAGTCCACGCGTGGACAGAGGAATTTGCTTCCTCTAGCCCATTACCTGAAAAGGCGACTACCTTACCTATCAATCGTATTGGCCCAATTCCAGATCAATAGAATAGAAGGTATCATATTCACTAAATTCCTAAGGGAATCCCCCGCTTGACTAATAGCCTCTGCCTATTGTCTTATTTTCTACTGATTGCTTGTATCAAGCAGGACGTCCACATGAGAGTTGTACCAAGCAAGTGTTCTCCCTTCACTATCGGACCTGCTTCTTACTTATTTGTTAGCGCCTACGGGCGGAATCAAAGAAAAAATGAATACATTGGGCTTTCGCCACCTGAAAATGCCCGACGGTCATTCAAGATTATCTGCATTTTAGTAAGTGTATGCAAGAGACGCAGTCTTAGTATTAGGAATAGCGAGTTCTCCCTCGTATCCGCAGAAGTTAATGCAACTGAACCCTTCGCTACTCCTTTTTGTGTGACTGACCAACCTAGTGAATCTCGAATTTCATATTGAAAAAGGAGGAGGCACATCAAGGCAGAAGTCGAATCAAGCAAAGATCCTCTGACATTAGCTAGTAGCTGCTTTCCTGGGACTTGCACTTGCTTCTTTTAGAGAAGGCTTGGCTCTATTTATGCTATTTCCATCCACTTGACTGTTCTTCGCGAGTCTCTTTCGTCTCTTCCTGGGAATCCAATGGTTACGCTGGAAGAAGGACTAACAGTTATAACCGAGAAAGTGCTTATGTCGACACTAGCAAGTGACTCACCAACTCGGAAGTAAGAAAGAGGAAAGACAGGGGTATGACAACCAATCTACCCGCCTATTAGCTATTCTAGCCAAGGCCAATTTCATGTGTTAAGCATATAGACATCAGATCGTTTTTGGAAGAGTGCCCGAGGACGAATAGAACTTAGATTCAAAAGAGCGCGAAGAAAGAGCTTTCGCAAATGATTGCACTTCTGCTATCCGGATAGCTATTCAAAGCATCGAGAAAAACAAAGATAATGTTAACAGTTTCATAAAAGCAAGGGGATTCGCTAAGCAGCTAAGCAAAAATCCTTTACCCTGAAATCGTAGATCTACGAAATGAGCGTAGTGTTGAACTCTTTCGCACCCCTTCCGAAATCAATCAAGGATTGCCATCGAAAGCTGTCGTTACGCCGAATTCTTCAATAAAAGTAGCCGTCGTAAGGCCTCCAGAAGGGGGCGTTGCGTATCCGGAAGAGTCAGACTTCGTTTCAAGCAGCAATCTTTGAAAGGAAAGATACTTGTTGTCGATTCAATGTGGGATAGTCCCTACAGGATAGGAGTTAACCCATGTCCACAGTTTTGATTACAGGTCTAGTTCAGTTCAACTCATAGCCCCCAATCCCACTGGTGACGATATTGTCATTGGGGATCAGAAAGTTGCTCCGCCTTACAAAGAGTGGTTAGCTGATCTGGGAGTCAGTGTCTCGATGCCGAAGTCACTGGTCAATGAGTAGGCAAAATCATCTGGGGAAGGAAGCGAGGTGGAGTGAAGCACGGTCGGCAACAGCTAATTGGCTCAGGCGATTCTTGTTGTCGGGCGTAGGGTAGGACCCTCTTTCGAGTTTCAGAGGTGAATCCTCATATGATATGAAGGACTCCCATCCCCGGGAAAGTCCCCAACAGCAACTGGATCAATCTTTGTTGGCTGGCTTGCTTTGTCCGCTATCCTTCATCCCATCCGTCTTGTCCAGGCTGGTAAGGAGAGAAAGGGGTGCCCGGGGGAGATGAAGTAGAATCAATTGAAGTGGATGTTTCAGGAGTTCATTCAAGCGTAGGGGTAGGGCTTCATTCAAGCGTACGGACTTTATTCTACTTTAGTTTAGTGAGTGGATTCTGTTGTGGATGAATGCGCTTAAGCAATAATAGTGGTAGGACTTAGCCGCGCTCTGTTCTTGATCGGTCGAATCGATCGCCATGTTTCTGAGATTCTTCTAAATGCCCTTTCTCTTTCGTTAATGGTTACGATGTCAATCGGATACCCCATTCATCTATCTTCTTTGAAATGGAATTTCCCGTTCTCCTGCTTCAGTTACAGCTTCTCCCGCTCCTGGAATTCCTTAAAGTTTATTAATGCGATTTACTTGCCCTCTTATAAATCATAAATTGTCGGATATTTTTGCTTGTAATGCTCTGTGGTGGAACAAAGGAGTGCGCGAAGGTACAATCCTAAAAAGTGAGATTGGTTATAGGGATATCTTTTCCTCTGTTTTGCATATCAACGACAGCTCTGACCTTCCTGATCCTGTAACTGGTTTCTCCCCCGGTCTATGATTGCTCTCCTTAAGACCCGACCGGAAGGTTCGTTCGAGAGGCCCGGTACGGTCCGCTTGGGGCCCTTCCGCAATAAATAGCAGATATAAGAAAGAGAGAGTGGCAGACTGAAGGAACTGTTAGAGTGAGCCTGAAAGAAGGTAGAGGATAATCTCCCAACTTCAAGCCAGGAAGCATTTTAGCAAAAACATTCCCCTCATTCAAAGAAAAGAAAGATGAAAGTTGAATAATAGCTGCCGGCTCCCTTTAACACCAACGGTAGATAGGAACCGAATTCAAAGGCTTGCATGTTAAAGATAGAACCAACGGTGGCAGAAGAGATTTGTGCAGGAGCTGGCGGAGAGCGGAAGATTCGAATCTCGATCCGGGGAGACGTTTCAACGTTAGCTCCTGTAAGCCTGAGCAAACAAAGGTTGTAGTAGGGGCTTCCGCGACACTTTGATTAGTTCAATTAACCCAGCCTCAAGGACAGAAAGGGAGGGTAGGGTTTTTCCTTGATGAACCGAAGGAGGCCTAAGCATTTTGAAAACCCATATCATTCATTGGTAAGCGTAATTGGTTGGCCCTGCCAACTATATGCAGGTCTCTCGAGCCTTCCCTATTTCTCGATCGGTTCAATGCTTCATATTTATTCCACTCAAAGCCTGAGCGTGGCTAGGGTTCTCCCCCACTTCATTAATATAGTATAGCGAGGTGTGGTATAAAGAATACTGATCGTCCAGTAATGGGTAGCGACAACTGATAAATTAATAGCAAAGGAATCTCAAGCCAAGGAATCGAATTTCTGACAAGGAATCTCAAGCCGCAGGGAATCTCAGGCGAAGGAATCGAATTTCAGCGAAGGAATCTCAAGCTAATTTCAGTGAAATCCCATGTTTTACTTCAAACTGAAAAAAAAGGAAAGACATGAATCACAAAAACTGGCTTACTCGATCATTGGATGATATGCCTAGAAAAGAGGAAGACAAAAAGGAACTAATAAGGTTTTGGAATGAGTTTTACACTTATTTATTGCAAAATACTAACAAGAGTGGACAACATGGTAAGAGTCACTCAGTTCAGTATAAGGAAACCGCCTTCGATATTTTGGAAGAAGCAAAAACAAGATTACCATTAAGTGTAGATGAATTAAGTGAGATCCAAAAGCAAATTGAGGAGATTACTATATGGTTCGATGAGAAATCTATTTTTAGGTCAGCTTCCGACATAATCAAAATCTTAATCAGGGAAAATGAGGAAAGTGCTAAGGATTTTCTCAGGAGAAGGCCATTCGAAAAGGATGATCTTGAATTGCTTTCAGAGTTCGGTCAATATACGATTGAGGCATTAATAGTTCATGTACTAAGTATGTTTTTTTACTCAGTTGAATCTAACTCACTAATTCGTGTTGCTTCTTTGGTTGAACAACTAGAGTCTAGTGTCCGTCACCAAGCTTCATTATTGAAAAGCGGCAGGTGTAATAAACCGTTTTCTAGTGCCACGAATGATTTCAAAGTGAAGAAGTCTGGTAAGGATAGGAAAAGATCCAAATTGGTGATGATGTATCCCTTCGGTTCCGGCTTAGTTCAATTCATGGAGGAAAGGAAATTGATCAGTTTAGTGACTGATTTGAGCGGTACTGTTCGAGTGAAGAAGAAGAAAGGATCTTATTTTCTTCCAAGCCATCTCTACGCAGTCTGCAACTTTGATATTTCATTACTACCGATCAAGCTCAACCTGCCTATGGTATGCAAACCTCGAGATTGGACGAGTGCCTGCCGGGGTGATCAAAATCCTAGATACCTGTCCGATCTATCAGGGGGTTACTTAAGTGGGCCAACAGGTGGCCTATATGATCGTTACCGCCTCTTAAGTTCAGGTGACATTAATCATTTTTATATTGATATTGGAAGAGAAAAGAATTACGAGAAACTGTGTCTTGTAATGAACAAGCTGCAGGGTCAGGCCTTTCAAATCAACAGTCATTGGTTGAAATGTCTTAAATATAATGAGGACTCATTTGTTGAATCTGGTTTACTCATGCCAAGATTTCTATCCTCTATGAATATCAAAGATGTATCCAACTTACTTAGAGAGTTTCACATGAAGGATGAGGTTATTAATAAATTATGTAACTTTAGCGAATTGTTACATACTTTATCTAAGAACATACAGCGTTCTCGTTATGAGAATTTGATTATGAAGCTGGCACAAGCCTACGAAGGTTATCATTTTTATTTGCCAGCCCTTCTCGACTTCCGAGGTCGAATCTACCGCAGTGGTGTCTTGCATTTCCACGAGCGTGATCTAGCAAGAAGCATGATCGTCTTTGCGGATATCAAATCTAGTGGCAATATTGACATGAATGCATATCTCGCCGCAGCAGCCTTCCATTACAAGTCTTTCGTCTCTGTCGACGAGGCATTATACTTTTCTAATAACAACTTCTTGCAGCTCAGTCATGATGATGATCTTCTCATGTACGCTCGGGAGGCTAAACGCCCCTTTCAGCTCTTCGCCCATCTAATTGGAGTTACCTCTCCAAATTTGAAGGTTATTACGCGCATCCCTTTAACCCAAGACGCCTCAGCGAGTGCATATCAGATTATGAGTTACTTTTTGTTGGATGAAAGCCTGGCTTCGAGAACGAATCTCATCCCATCTTTGGATGGAAAAATCCAAGATGTTTATTCATTCATCCTCGAAGATCTCAAGGTGTTCATGAAAGCAGAACTGGATAATAATCATCTATCAACGATAGTTTGCAATGTGCTCACTCGTAAGCTAGTCAAAGGTATCTTTATGCCTATGATCTATGGCAAAACTTTAATGAGCACGGCCAGCGATCTAAAAGACACTCTCTCTCGCTTCATCACTCATAAGGAATGCTTCGATGTTGCCTCTGTCTGCTTTAAGTTCTGGAGGACGCAATATCAGAACACGGAATGCCTGATCCGGTTGATCCGCCATATAGGCTGGATCGCGTCTGCTAGGGATAGCCCAGTTTTCTATAGAGTCCCTTCCTTTACCACGGTACAGGATTATATGAAAATGGATCCCATAAATGTATGGTTTTATGATGGACTTCATAAGAAGAGGCGTCGGGTGACTCTCAGAGTTTCTTCTTCTAAGAGAGATCGTAGGAAGACTGAAATCTCTACCTTCGTAAACTTCATCCATCAGAGGGATGCCCATATTGCAATGAAAGTAGTAGAATGTATGCTTGAAAAGGGTGCGCCTATATACACAGTACACGACAACTTTATAACTACAGCTGAATATAGCTATTTTCTACCAATAATTTATATCAAGGTCATTTGTGAGATGGGCCCTCCACTTTCAATCCTCAACGAGTTCATCTATATGAATATTATGAAACCTATTGTCAAAGTGGAGTCAGCTGGACCTCATGAGGGTTACTTTGCCGATAAGGTAATCTCAAAAGAGATTCTTCATTATTACTTAAAGGCTAATGTACCTGAGAACATAAGCAAGAAGATGATGGCAACTTGGGAAGAAAGGATCTCGGGAATACTGACCTCTTACGAGAACTATACTCGTTATGTATGCGGTGATTTTCAATCCCCTAACCCTAGGGATTGTTTTCGAGCTCATGAGGAAAAGTGGGAAAAATTCAAGTCAAAGCTAATAAGCGGGGAGGGAAATTACTACTGCGTACACTATTAAGTATGAATCATAAGATGATGGCATACACCACAGACAGCTCAACTACTGGACAGTTATTGAATCGCTTGTATAAAAAGATTGAACGAACAACACACCAAGATCCGCATCTTGGGTTAATCATTGCTTCACATCACTTCATCGAGCCTCCCCCTCTTGTTAACGAGATTGACCTACTCTGTCTTGCGACCATGTCTCTCTTAATCCAGTTTGCTTACCCATCCTTATCTGGTTACGGTAAGTTCACAATTTCCTTTACCATGAAGCGATCTTACGGAGAGGAGATCTCATTTACGCTAGGTCCTGCTATCCCCTTGACTGATCCCGATGGTAAGTTAATTCCAATGAGTGAGGTCTATGCTCATATATCTCGATCAATTATGAAATATGCAGAAATCTACAACGGAGATTATATAGTTCGACTCATGATCCGAGTCTATATGGACGGCAAAAAGATGGATAGGCCAGCCCTATCTTCAGAGGAGAGAGATAGCTCACTTTCTTCAATCATTCAAGCCGGATTGAGTGAGATCGAGCCAATAACAGCAAGAGAGATCCGAAATCGTAATCGTAGCTATCCAACCCATATCACAGCACTCAAACCATGTCGCACTGAGCTGAAACCATTCATTGTAGCCGATACGGAGACTCTACTGATCGATAATGTTCATAAGCCTTATGCTGCTGGTCTCTTGATGGTTCGTCCCGGTGAACAGATCTATGATATTCTGATTGATAGCTACTTCAGTGAAGACTACTCTATAATCTTGGATTCCTTTGAAGAAAGGAGTACTAAGGTACTTTATGACTTGGTATTAAGGATATCAACGATTGTTAGACAAGAACAATCCCCTTTAACAATTTACTTCCACAACTTCTCTAGATTCGATGGAATTCTCTTGCTTAAGCACCTAGCATGTCATCACAAGAGCTACAGGCTAAAACCACTGATGAGGAACCATAGGCTATACGAGTTAGCTGTCTATTCTGGTACGAAGATGTTATTCCGCTTCAGAGACTCCTTGAATCTACTCCCTGGCAAACTTGCCTCCCTAGCTAAGAATCTATGCCCGGGTCTTGGCCCGAAAGGCTCTATCGCATATGATGAGGTGACACTGTCAAATCTGGCAAGTATGAAAAAGAACTTGTTAGACTATATGAAGCAGGACATCCTTCTCCTTGGAGGTGTAATGCAAAAAGCTCAAGAGATATATTGGAAGCTGTACAAGGTGGACATAGAAAGCAAGATAACCCTTTCCTCACTTGCTCTTAGCATCTTTCGTATGAAATACTACGATGCTTCTAATTGGCCAATCCACATCCCAAACAAGAATGAAGACAGCTTTATAAGGCGTGCCTACTACGGTGGTCATACAGATGTATACAAGCCATATGGCGAGGACCTATACTACTACGATGTGAACTCTCTCTATCCCTTTGTAATGAAGGAATTTCCAATGCCTGGTGGTGTGCCAGTCTGGCATGGAAATCTGGAAGGCAAGGACTTAGATAGCATGTTTGGCTTTATTGAGGCATATGTGGTATGTCCGAAGACTATCAAGAAGCCCTTTCTACCCTATCGAGACAACAAGAAGAACACTCTCATCTTTCCAACCGGGGAATTTGTTGGAGTGTACTATTGCGAGGAGTTAAAGTATGCAAGAGGCCTAGGCTACACTGTAATCCCAATCTCAGGCTACCTCTTTGAGAGGATGGAAAGCCCATTCAGGGACTTTGTTAGCTCACTCTTTGAGAGCAGGTTAGAGGCAAGGATATCAGGTAATGAGGCCATGTCCTATGTGTACAAGATCCTTATGAATTCGCTATACGGTAGATTTGGCATTAACCCTAAAAGCACGACAACCGAGGTCTGCGATAAAGATCGATACAAACATTTGATCAGGCATAGTGAGTTCATCTTCGGTGATATGCTTAGCGAGAACAACTACATCGTTGCCTACCATAGCAATACCGAGAAGGGCTCAGATTATTGGAATCCACCGAAGAACTCTGCTGTCCAACTAGCTGCTGCGATCACTGCCTCTGCTAGGATCTATATGTACCCTTATATCTCAAGAGAGGACTGCTACTACACGGACACAGACTCAGTTGTGCTTGGTCAGCCACTACCTAAAGAAGTGATTTCTTCTTCTGTCTTAGGTAAGTTTAAGCTAGAGGACAGAGTCATGAAAGGATACTTTTTAGCACCGAAATCCTATTGCTACATCGCAATAGGTGGCTCCAATATACTCAAGTACAAGGGACCAGCGAAAAACCAGGTCAATCAAGAATGGTTTGAGTCACAGTACGCGGACCCATCTCGTACAAAACAGGTACCGGTGGAAGCCAACTTCCGGATTGATTGGCACACTCTTAACATCATCAAGAAAGACACAATGGTCAGGGTTGGGCTTCAGCTGGGGACCAAGAGGATACCAGTATATCACAGAGATGTCTGGGTGGATACTGATCCAATTGATATCCAAGACTTGTCTAGCCTAGATCACAAAGGAAAACAAAAAATAAAATCACTAGGGAATGCTTTAATACAACTACAGACTGAAAATGAAATTCTAAATGAGAAATTATCTAAGAAGGAAAGAGAGTTTGCCGAGAGATACAAAGAGATGATATCACAGTTTGATGCTAAGAAGAATACAGATAAAAGGATGCACACTCAATACACTACAGAGAGACAGAAAAGTCTTACTGAAGAAAGAACGCTATTAGATAAAGAAGAACAAGAACAAACAGAGGTGACTAACGACGAGAAAACTAAGAAAGACCAAAAGATACCTAAGACAGACGAGAAGATACCTAAGAAAGAAGAAAAGAAACCGCCTTGAAAGACAATTGATAACTGACGAAAGAACTGATGAAGAAGCGCATCAAAGACCTCAGCCTTAGGGGGGAATAGTTGATCGAACTTCCGTGAGTTCGTTTTTGGTCATCCTGCATTTCTGCATTTCACCGACCTTCGCGGATTAGGCTAATCGTATTATGAAATGAAAGGGAGGAAAAATGGATACGCAGTATTCTATAATGAACATTGTAAGGTTAGAGTTTCTTTAGTAGGCCACAGCAGATCGAAAAGTCGCTAATTTCGCTCAGTCAAGTTCTCGTATGGGTAAGGATTTGGCCATTGGCAGTTGAGGGGGGTGTTGATTCCCCCCGCCTACGTAGGGTGCTAAGTGAGTAAAGTAGCCGCCGGATCTAAGAACCCAAAGAGCACCCATCAAACCACCTCTAGTTCGGGACCCATTTCTACAGTTCGGGTGCCAGAGTCCTACTGGAGGCTCATACGCAACCTACGTCTGTTGGGGGGGCTGCCCCCTACCCTAAGCCGGGCGACGTACGGTGTGACAGACAAAGAAGATATGCGTGGGATTTGTTACCGTACGAAGGGGTAATCCGACCACCAGTTTCATCCAACGACATCGAGGGAGCCCTACCATTCCCAGTAGATCCTTCTTCTTCCTAAGAATTGAACAAAACAAGTTCACCTATACGAGAGTTCAGGTCAAGAGAAGGTCGACTATAACTATAAGTAGACGCTTCAGAGGCTATACCCCCATCTACATCATCGCACGATGAAAACGAGGACTACAGACCAATCCCCGATCGGAAAACGCACATGTTCTATGCCCCGTCCACTCCTTGAGAAGGACAGGCAGCCCAGACTACATAATGGACTTGGTGGCCCGATTGCAACCTCATGGTACTAAGCCCTTCGCCCTCAACTAATACTTAGTTAAGCCCTTCACCCTGGCCGATCCAATTAGCGGAAATATCAGTGCTAGACCCCGAAAGGATTCTGATCATAGTCGTTCAGCGCGTCAAGTTGACACTATAGCTACAGGCAAGTGTTTAAGGTCGTGATTTCTCATTCAATGGCCTCACCATTATCATTCCCATGTACAATCCGACATCTAGTATTTCACCCGCAGGCTATACTGTCAAGCAAGGAAGGCGACCTCAAAGACTGGCGGCGAATTCGCGTGACGAAAAGCTAGGTTTTATTCCATCTCTAGTTTCATCGGATCGTTCATAGATGACATGCTTCTAAAGACTGCTGCTCAACGGCGTACGGCTGACGACAACGCAAGGCCGTGTACCGAAAAGCTGCAGAATGTACCAACGCCTGAATTTGACGGACGCGACGATGATAGCTACGAAATGTGCCGAGCCTATGTCCTTCCCAATCTAAGGGACAGTGTAGAGCGAACTTACCCGATTTTTCCCGAATCTTTTCAGACAAGGAGGGAACAACATCCCGGTCCGATGTTGGTTTTCCAACCCGACAGGACAGTCTTCCCACGCGCCCGACTCAACGAGAATATAGCCTCATAGCTGGCACGGCGAAGCGTATCGTCCCCTATCTTTATTGCACCCCGGACACCCAATCGATCGTTCCCCGATTGACACCTGACAGCCCTGAGTTCTACCCGATCATCCCCAGATATAGATGCGTCACACAAGTCACTCTCTCCTGATCCGCGACCGTGACTGAAAGCAGTTTCTTAGGCGGCTGTGCCAAGCTTAGTTGAAATTAAAAAAGGGACGGGAAGAAAGTAGTAGTGAGTAAAAGTGCTCAGAGAAGCGACATGCATATTCTAGCTAGCTAGCCAATTAATTTCGAGGGTAGCAATGATGAGGTGCAGCCGTCCGCTAACAATCGCCAATTTCGTGTCAAGAACGATCCCATAAGTGATCCTCTCTAAGTAGAAATCGAGATTTCCTGTAACTATGGGTCATAGGCATTTTTCCTACACAGTGCAAGCAAGTTAAATTTTTTTTACAAACATATCAGAATTTCTATTAATCAAACGACATTTTCTGGAATCTGGCATTTAGCGACAGGTGGATAATGTCTTAAAAAGACGTCAATTGCGAGAAGAGGTCTTGCTGCGCGCTGAGTTATTACCGTAATGCATGATCATCAAATCAAAGAAAGTGATGACCATGCTGCTTACGCGCTTAAGCAACAAACCCAGCGAAAAGGTAACTCCGCACTTTGTTAAGAACAGAAAATGTCGTTTTTGTGTGACAAAAGCTAAATAAACATAGCAGTCGTCATCCTGAAATCGACTCATGCTTACTGTGCCCACTACCTTTCCAATAACCCATACGCTTCGCTTTCTCCTGCACCCACGAGGGAGGGATGGATTGATTGATCATAAAACAGATTGGTGAGCTGCTGCTTGATGAACCGCTGCTGCCGCCCTTCAATCGCCGAGAGTTTCGCTAAGAACGTTCAAAACTCACTCTAAAGGGAAGAGTTAGCCGAACTTCCAGTAAGCCATGAAGAGAATTCCTCTTGTCCGTTTTAAGTCGAACCTTACAAAAATAATATTTTACAGACATAAATGTCATCCAAAAATGCCGGGAAAGCTTGCGCAAAGCGGATTCCAACAACTCGCCTAAATTCTGCTTACCCAAAACCTATTCGAACAGGAGACTAGCCCGGCGCATGCCCACCAGGCCGGTTTTTAAGCTCAGTCGGGGACACCTAATGAAGGTAGCTACGGGCAATAACAATGCACCAACCTTACCGTATGGTAAAATCAACCACTAGGAGAATCTAGAGCTAACTGGAGTTCTGTTCCATCCTTTGATAGAGTCACGCACCTATTTGAGTGAAATCGTTTGGGTGAAGCTTGTGAACTGAACACCTATTAAAATTCAGCTTGTCGAGACAGATAATTGAATGAAGCTTGGAATGAATTAATTAAAAAATGAAATAAATTAAGACAATACGACAGAGCAAAATCTAGCATTTAATCTTTCTTGCCAAGCGGCTTCATTCGGGTCCTCCAGTAAGGGGGGAAAAGTCGCGTCTACTAGCACAGGAAGTCGCGATCCAACCGCAGGTTGGTTTCAGCGCACTTAGTCGTCCCGTAAGAAGCTGCTGCTTGGCTAACCCGCTCGCTGCTGCAGTGCTCAGTGTCGGTCATGTATCCTGCGTGGGCTCAGAGTTCCCCCTCCTTTTTGGGGGGGAGGTGCCCTCTGATCCCGCTCGGGGTTTATTCCCTTCGCTCGCAGCCCACTTGAACAATCAGCAGGCAGATTTATCGTAGAATGAAGATCCAGCTTGACTCTAAGGACGAGGCAACTCAAAATGGGTGTTAGCGACTCCGATTTTGATGATCGTATACGATTGACCAGGCCTTCGCCGCAGGCGGGTGCAAACCGTCGGGTATCATGTACGGCTGCCCGCGAGAGCCTTGACAAAATCAAAGTATGTTTGATAAGGCGTTGGTTCGGTCGGTCGAGGTCGCTCTTCGCGAAAAAGAACGTACGGTACGGACATTTAGCGTAGATAAGGAGCGCGGCGATCGGCAGTGAGGTGAGGCGAACGACGAAGAGCTAGTGAGTGGGTAAGACAAGGTGTAGCGCAGTCTGGTCAGCGCATCTGTTTAGGTTCGAATCCTTTCACCTTGGTGTGGCGAATTGTAAGAGTTATTTTGAGGCCTGTGGATGAACAAATTTTTTCCTTTCTTTGTCGGTTCGATAAGTACATGCTTATCCATGTGTCTACGTAGATATTTTCATAATATTGTTTTCAATCCGTTGGACTTGCTGCTTATGACTCTCGTTCTCTTATCTTTGATCGCTATGTATCAATGGCTTTCTTTCCGAAAAGTAAAGATGCCTAAAAGTTTCTTTCATCTCATTTTATATTTTTTGACTATTTTAGTGGTCGTGATCGTCAGAGATTGGGGCTTTCGCTTGATTGCCGTAGGGGCAATTACCTCATCAGGTATGATGATGGATGCATCTGGGCCCCGGGGGGATGACCATTCTTCCTCTTCCTTTTTTGAGGGGCTTTCAGGTTGGATTAGAGGGACCGCTGAACCGGGGGAAGAAAGAAATTCGCAGCCTTCTCAGGGAGTCGGGCAGCGGCTTCCTGGTTCGCCGCTCGAAATCTCTTCCCCGGGCATAAGCGGGGAGTCTCTCTTTAGAGACTCGGTGGAACAGCCCGGGGGGGGGCCCGCCCCTTCTGAGGCTGCGCCGCCCGCGAATCCAGCGGGTTCCCAGGAAGCTGGGCCGTCCAACCAAGGCCCCGCTCCCTATCCGTATCAACCAGATCAGGTGATAGGGGGCGACAGTGTCAGGGCCATCCAGAGGCGGCTCTTGTCGAGGCACGAGGGTAATTTTACCTACGAGGTCTGCTATTTCACCCGCATAGAGGCCGAGGACCTCTTTGAGGTCAAGGCAAAGATTCTCGGGGAAATGTCACGCCTCGACCCAGAAGGGCCTTGGTTGGAACGCGGTGCTCGGGCGCTCGATAACCCCCGAACATCTACGGGGGAGGAGTCCCTCGGGAGGCTTTCCGCGATATTGGACGAACTCCGGGAGGACGGACGCCAGTCGGGGGCGTTCGCCAGGCTGACCACGAAATTGTAGAATTCCGACTTTTTTCCGTTATGCCGCTCCGCGAGCAAGGAGCGAAAGAACCAAGTGGGCTGTGGTGATGTCAGAATTTGCACCTATTTGTATCTATTTAGTGATCAGTCCGCTAGTTTCTTTGATCCCACTCGGTGTTCCTTTTCCATTTGCTTCCAATAGTTCAACCTATCCAGAAAAATTGTCGGCCTATGAATGTGGTTTCGATCCTTTCGGTGATGCCAGAAGTCGTTTCGATATACGATTTTATCTTGTTTCAATTTTATTTATTATCCTTGATCCGGAAGTAACCTTTTCCTTTCCTTGGGCAGTACCTCTCAACAAGATTGATCCGTTTGGATCTTGGTCCATGATGGCCTTTTTATTGATTTTGACGATTGGATCTCTCTATGAATGGAAAAGGGGTGCTTCGGATCGGGAGTAATCACTAGTGATAGGGCAAAAATAGGGGGGAAGGACAAAGGAAAGAGCGATGCCCACATTAAATCAATTGATTCGTCATGGTAGAGAAGAAAAACGGCGCACGGACCGTACTCGAGCTTCGGATCAATGTCCCCAGAAGCAAGGAGTATGCCCGCGTGTTTCAACGAGAACACCGAAAAAACCAAATTCAGCTCCACGTAAGATAGCCAAAGTACGTTTGAGCAATCAACATGATATATTTGCTCACATTCCAGGCGAAGGTCATAATTTGCAGGAACATTCTATGGTGTTAATAAGAGGAGGTAGAGTGAAAGATTTGCCAGGTGTGAAATCCCATTGTATTCGAGGAGTCAAGGATTTGCTGGGAATTCCGGATCGAAGAAGAGGCAGATCAAAATATGGTGCGGAAAAACCCAAATCGAGATGAATGGAAGATGCCTCTGGAACTAACTTGTTTTTCTAGATCAGTCGAAGTATTCATTGAAAAGTCTCAATGCTATCTTCGACAGTCTTGAGAGCGAGGGCCGCAATAGCGACCACTTTTAACTCTTTTGTTTCTAAATGATCCCGCTCTTGATCTGGGCGGGATCTATCAGCAGCGGCATTCTTCCTTGCTCGTTCCTAGGAACTCAGTAACGTGGCCAGTAAGTCAGCGAGCATTGAGGCAGGCAGACAGATATTATTAACTGCTTTAAGTCGGTAAGGCAAGGAAGGCGGAAGAGGGAAAGTCGCTCCTTAAATACGAGGAGTTTCAAGAACCCGGCTGATCAGTGTTCTGTTACTAATATGTTGATGACTTCGGCCAGTTCCTCGGTTAAGTTGCTTAGCATAATTGGTAACTACATGGTGTTGCTGCTATGGCCCTGGAGAGAGATTCCTACTTATACCGGGCAGCTCTACCAGCACTAAATTCCCTTCCTTCCGACCAGGACGTATGTTTCTTTAGCTTGTATATCCTCTTACCATGCAGAGTTATATGTTCAGGAGTTTCCAGCAGTAACCCCAAAGGGTTGCAGTAACACCAAAGGGTTTCAGATTCCGGACTGATCTCGTAGTCGGCTAGCTCATTCGAGCGTATCTCGTTTGGCCTCTTTTTCTCACCCTTACCTTTCCATTTCAAGCTTCATATCCTACTAATAGCCCCCTTGTCGTTGAATCTCTTGTAGAAACCACCATTGAATAAAATCAAAGGGTTAGTCTTCTTTGATAGAGGAAAGGTTGAATGCTGCCCCCTTCCTCTGACCCCGAATCATTCTTTCAACCTTCGGCCAGGCGCCTAACTAACCTAAAAATTCGGAAGCTCCTGAAGATCTGACCGAAATCGGATTTACTTTTCGCGCCAAATTTGTTGAATGGCCTAGGAGTGAAGTTCAAGGGCTTGGCTTTTTGGCTCAGATTCCGTATCGGCTGTTTGTTCATCAAGCCTATTCTCGAGCCTATATCTACTCTCTTTTCTTTTAGAGGCGTACCTCTCCACGAGATCGAACACTTTACCAAGGATTGAATCCAAAAGCAAGAACTCGGTTGACATCTTGGGTGAAGGTTCATCTTCAAATCTGTCTCCTTGTCATGAACAAACTACTTTCTCTACATTAGAGTGCAAGGTGCGCAGAAGATTCCTTTAGGTAAGCACACTAGAAGGAAAGGACTTGTCTTGTCTGGACTTCCTATGTCTTGCTGCCTCCGCTTGACTCAGGAGGAGAGGAGAGCATTCTTCTACAAAAATCATAAAACGATTATTGCGAATAATGAGACGCTACCCTTGCCTTGAGGAAGATCTGCGAACCGCGATCGAGGGAAGGCTTTTCTTCTTTCCTCGGCTTTCCTCACTTTATCACACTCGACGAAACGGAGAGCAAAAGAACCTTGACTTTAGCAAACTAAGAGACAAGCAAGGACGGGAAGCTACTCGCCCTCGGTCAGTAGAACCCTAGTGAGGGAAGAGCACCCGCTTCTCTTACTATATTAGTATTAGTAGGGCACGCTACTCTTTCCTTTAGGAACAATAGCCGACTAGTCTCTTACACAAGAATTGGTGGACTCGCACGCATAGGTCCCTCTTTCTTTTCTAGTGTACGTACCTCGGCTCGGGGTTTATTCTTTATTAATGGGTGGGCGTGAGAGTGCTCGACTGACTTTCTGTCCAAACAAAAAAAAAGGCTACGTAGTGCAGCTTGGGGGAAGCCCAGGTCCAGTTTAGGGAGGGGCAGTCGCCCAGTAGCGGAGGATAGTGGATCGATTAGCCTACGCTACAAGCAGCACGTTGTTCCTACCCCTTAACCTACCTTATCTTAGGGGAGGATAATCTTTAGTAGTTTTCCATTAAGATCTTTATTGCTTTTGCCGCTCCTAAGAGAAAGAGACCGTTAAAACTAAAACTAAAGCAGGAGGAAAGAGAAGTCTTCCTTCTTCTAGAGCTGCTTTCAAAGGGTGATCCCTTTACTAAGTAGCTTTCACGCTCCCCAGCCTTCTGACCTGCTCCATTTAATATTTAATAATGAGAATAAGCAGACTAACTTAGACCTTAAGGGGGCAACACCAATACCCACTCGATTGGACAAAACAAGACCTGGGTTGACATCCACGAGGCAATTCAAGTAAACAACAGGGTTGGCAACTCGGGGATAGACTTGGCTCCTCAGTGACTCAGAAATGCACCACCTCTTAGGTCAGCTCATCCAAGCGGAGCTGACCCTTCTCTTAACTGGTATTTCCGCTTTTTCTCTTGCATTCCATAATGGGAAGAACCTCTTCGTCTATTCTCTTCGGGGGATAGCAGCAACCTGCAGGCTCGAGAGACCTGTGGAATAAAGAGGAAGAGAAGCACGACTCTCTTATACAAGAAGTAGGGAACAGAGCTGCACCCTAGGGCGGACTGACTCAAAGAAAAGAAAGATCGGGGGAAAGATTGAATCTTGGCAGAGTGACCCACTTTATACCCATCTGCCTATACGGGGCAAAGTCCTCACTTTAGGTTTAGGAATAAATCCCGACTTGGGAGCTAAGCTTGGATCAGAGGTGGGCGGACCTTTCTCTTACTAAATTCTATTTCATATGCATATTTGTGCAGCCGCTCTGACTTCTATTGAGAGGCCCCTCGGGGAGAGAGCCATTATTGGGCATATAGAAATACGTACTCTTCTGTGCCCCGACTAAATCCTATTTATTGTAACAAAAGGCCGATACTCTAAGAGCAGTCGTCCTACTAAGACTCTAGCGCTAGCTCATAGGAAAAAGGGAAGAACCACTTCTTCATTGTCTATTGCTCGGGCGATAGGAGCGGGAGACCTTAGCCCTTATTGACTTCAACAAACTAAACCCCTAGGGAAGGAAGGTTAACCAACCCAATCTTTAAAGAAAGGATTCTTGCATGTCGATTTAGCAAACCAATGCCTTAAACCACTCAGCCATACCTCCCAGGATTCGGAAAGCACGGGGAACTTCTCCTTCCATTAAGAAAGAGTTAATCTTTTCATACTTAGCCAGGAATGGCAGAATCGTTTGTTGCCATTCAAGAGGTCAGCCCGGCCCGGTAAGTGAAATCAAAATGAAAAAAGGGTAGGAAAGAGCTTGAACGACCGATTTCACAAGAGGTCGAATGTACCCATTATCATGCTTGTCAACGAGATTCCAAGGCGCTTCACCGGAAGAAAGATTCCCCAAAATGCGATTACTATTAGTTTGTCACCAACCTCTTTTCATATAATCGTTTGTTATAGGAATCGGGTGTTCGATCCTTATTAAGACTCCACTATT